CAAAACAAAAATTGAAGATTTAGTTACGATTGGAAATAGACTTTTCTATCTTTATCCATGGATCCCTTACTTATACTTATTCAATTGGAAAGATTGATCCAATTCCAAATTCACAAAAATTATGTTTCGTAATTTCATAATCCAAATTTTAAATTTCTAATTGACCCTTGGATACAAATCACGAGAATGGATATTCTTCCTCGAATCTTTCATTTAGAGGTAAAGGATTCAAATGAAATCCTTTTAAGAAATAAAGTTTTTGATCAGAATATGAATGAAACTGAAGAACCCCTTAACTATTAAGAGGATTAATAGAACGAGTCGCACTTTTACCACTAAACTATACCCGCTACAATACGATTATTGTATAGAAATGGGACTTTTGTCGAACAAGGGAATCGGACGTAATCAATATAGGACAGAAATAAAAAAAATCATGAAATGCAAATTAGAGCTTAGAGTATTGACGTGTTTGTTAGGAGTCCTAATGAAATTAGGAAAAGAGGACTTATTTTGTTTAAAAATAAAAAACGAAATTGAATAACTAAATAAAATAACAAATTTTGTTCTTGAGGGAGTTTTGACAGATACGGCTCGACAAAACAATTTAAGCCATAACATAAAATGCATTGTGCAAAAAAAAAATACATCGTTCTGTTTTTCCCTTTTTTCGAGTATCCAGTAAAAGTAAATTAAATAAAAAAAAGAAGAAGAAACAAAAGAATAATAAAGAATAAGAAATGACACTTTGATTCCATCTAAATCATTTTTTCTATGCTTTGGCGGTATGGTTCATTGGAACAAAAAAAGGCCCGGCTGGGTACTGACCAGACCAGGCCGTGAAAATAAAAAAAATGGCCTTTTGTAATTTTGTAAAGAGATATTCTTTATTTTTTTCTATTTTGATTCGAGATATCTCTTTCGAGGCCATTCTTTATTTTAATTTTTTAATTTTATAGAAATAAAAAATGGAATTGCTGATAAAAGTTGTATCCATCTGTATAATACAATACAAAATACAATAAAAAAATATATAAGCTATATAATAAAGTTAAAGTAAAGAAGGGCCTTTTTTTCAAGCATTATCTTTTGTGTAATGTAACATAGTAATTTTTATTTATTTTTTTTTTCAATTAGGAGAGATGGCTGAGTGGATTAAAGCGTCGGATTGCTAATCCGTTGTACGAGCTATTCGTACCGAGGGTTCGAATCCCTCTCTTTCCGTTTCCGTCGCTGACTGGGTATCTTTCAAATTCGAATTGAGCGAACCCTTTTGCTTTTTTTTATTTGACTAGTTAAAGATGTAGAATAGATAAAATCAAATCCTAAAAACATTTCTAAGAATAAAGGAATAAAGTAAAGATGTAGAATAGATAAAATCAAATCCTAAAAACATTTCTAAGAATAAAGGAATAAAGTAAAGAAAAATTTCTTATTTTTTAGTCTTCACGTCCAGGATTACGCCCTGGATCATTAGATAGGAACCCGAAGATGAAGAGAGAAACAAAGAATATAACTACGGTGTAAACAAAGAGTTTGAGAGTAAGCATTACACAATCTCCAAAATTTTTTTGGGGGGGGAAAAAGAGAATAGATTCTCTATTTTTATACTACATATCCTATTTTGACACCAAGAAATGAAACGGTTTTTCAAATTGATAGAAGTTTTTATTTTTCGAAATTAACACAATTCGATTTCGATATTGTGGCGGAGTCTAATAGGGTCTTTCAGTGAAAAAAAAAGGGTCAGAATCGTGAAATGGGGAAATCCAAATTTATCGTGTCTGCCCAAGAATTTTACTGTTTTACTTGAGGGTTCATTCAAATTGGAAGACTCATCTGGTCTTATCAATTGTTAGAATTTTTTTTTCTCGAGCTTGAATAAATTATGAATTTTTCTCGGACACTATTAACGATCTTATCGAAAACTTACAGCAGCTTGCCAAACAAAGGCTAAGAGAAAAAAGAGAAGAGGTATTACTGGCATAACATCTACAATTGGATTCAAAAAAGCGTACGCCTCGGGTAATTTGCCGAATAAAAAACTACTCGAATAAAGGGCAGAATTAAGAAAGATATAGATCAAACTAAAGGTATTAAGCATAACAAACATTTTGTTCTTGGAGATAATTGTATTTTGATTGAGTTAAAAATATGTTATTGATATAAGCTAAAAATGACGAAAAGAAAGTAAGGTAGACAAAAAAAATACTTCTTTGAACCGAACCAATCAAAACAAAAATCCTTCAATTCTCACAAGAGAATAGAAGAAATCATACTTTCATACAATATCTTAATTGAATTCTATGTAATGATCAATAAATGGAGTTTAATTCTGCATCTACTTGTGTCAAAATCTTAAAAAAAAGAATCTAATTTATTCCATAGAGATTTGGCCGGGAATTGACGAACAACCAATATTAGTGTTTATTAGTATCGAATAGAAAAGAAATTCAAATGGGGCGTGGCCAAGCGGTAAGGCAACGGGTTTTGGTCCCGCTATTCGGAGGTTCGAATCCTTCCGTCCCAGAGCGACCTCTTATATATATCCGAATATCAGACTCAAAATTACTTTTTTGAGCAACCTCTCTTTCATCTTTCAGAGTATAATTTTTTTAAGAGTCTAATTTTTGATAAAATGGACTTCTTGTTTCGAATTTTCAAAACTCTTCTCTGAATAAGATGTTTTTTCATAAATTGAATCGAGTTCAAATAATACGAAAATAAAACGGAATCCATTTGTGATCCAAGTAAGATGGCAACATAGATCACAAGAGTTTGAATTCAAAAAAAGTCGGATGGGCCCTCCCCCTCCCTTTCACTTTGATATGGAAGTGAGTGGCTTAAAAAATCCTTACATACCCTACCTCCGTGAATTTGCAAGGATACATTCTAAATCGAAATGCGAAAACCTCTATCTTTCTTATATTTTTTTTTTAATAAGACAGCCCCAATTTTTTATTTCATTTGTTGAAATCTAAACAAGAGGGTATTCGTGGTACTGATTGAATTCAATCAATGGAATTAAGTTTCTAAGACCGGTTTAGGGTAAAAGAACAATTATAGTAAAGAATGACGTAATCTGGACCCTTTTGGCTTTTTATCTATACAAAAGAGTCTAGCATCCCGTATCAAATAGGATCCTATTTTTATTTATGATTAATCATCCCCCAGAATGAATTGGGAGTGGGATCCATACGAGTTAGTGAGCGATGTAAGATCTCATAATCAATCGAGTTTCATATGGATTAATTTTCTTTGAGCTGGAGGTATTTGATGTTTGGCTCTAATTAATAATTGGAAATGTATTTAATCATAATTAATAATTGAGACGGGGTCCATTCATATATCTTCATCCTCTTATTTACTTTTTATTTTTATTCGTGTTCTTTTTTGTTTTATTTAGAAATAAAAAGAAATATTGCATTCATGCAATAAAATTAAAATAGAGGGTGAAATTAAATTCTTATTAAATTCTTACTGAGGCTTCTTCCTCATAAATTAACTAACTATTCCTTTCATATCGAAGGAAAAAGGACTGGGTATTGACCGAAGCAATGACTATTCATGATTCCATAATTGAATCAATTACATACCGGTTCAAAACTAGAAAAATGTTATGGTAAAACTTCGTTTGAAACGATGTGGTAGAAAGCAACGTGCGACTTGAAGGACACGATCCGCTGTGGATTTTTTTTTTTCATCCGCCATTTTAGATTGTAGATTATCTAGAAATGAATGGGCTCTTGGCTCGACATACTTTGTTCTGTTCTACTAGAATTCTCGTTTTTTGTTGGGGTGTAGTGTAAATAGGACATGATGGAGCTTGAGTAGAAAGTATTTGTTCATTTCGCAGGGGCAAGGATCTAGGGTTAATACCAATCAATAAGTTGTAACAAACTTCGTAAGTATATTTTCGATATAGAAATTGAAAGAATCCGATTCGAGCAATTTTGAAATCCAAAACGACAATTTGTTGGAATTGGTAAAACTCTTTCGATGAAAAGTGTATCATGCAGGAATCATTTGTTCGTATGATTCTTTGATAGAAAAAAATCGCAAAAAGGGGTGTGTTGCCGCCATTTTTGAAAACGAAAGATCACCGAAGTAATGTCTAAACCCAATGATTCAAGGCAAAGATAAAAAGGATCCTGGAACAAGGAAATACCGTTTCAATTGTCTCAACAATTAGATCAGAATGGGAATTAAGAATCAAAAAATCGATTCGAAACGAGACAAACAAAAAAGGGGTTAGAGACCACTCAAAAAAAGAAATCCCTAAAGATTTTCTTTTGGGCTATTTAAAAGTTATCCAACTTGAGTTATGAGAGTACAAATGTTTTTTTTTTTCGAAAAAGAACGACTTAAATCACACAATTTCTAATCATTTTTTCTCGAGCCGTACGAGGAGAAAACTTCTTATACGTTTCTAGGGGGGGTATTGTTCATCTACATCTATCCCAATGAGCTGTTTATCGAATCGTTGCAATGGATGCTCGATCCCGAAGAGAGGGAAGAGATCTTCGGAAAGTGGGTTTTTATGATCCGATAAATAATCAAACCCATTTAAATATTCCTGCTATTTTAGATTTCCTTGACAAGGGCGCTCAACCTACAGGAACGGTTCATGATATTTCAAAGAAGGCTGGGGTTTTTAAGGAACTTCATCTTAATTAAACGAAATTGCATCGAGGATATAGAATAAAAAAAGAGGGTGTGGATGACTCCTATATAGTTTTGTATAACTTTTTCTTTACTACTCCCCCCCTTTTTTTGTTCTATTCATACCTATTTTTTATTCCTATTTAATATTGCTCCCATAAAGTATCATGTTCTGGAAGTATAAGGACAAAAAAAATAAGCAGAAGAACAAAAATCAATTTTATTGCTAGAATTTTATTGATATAAGATGCATATAAAAAAGATCAAATGAATACAACGAACTAATTGGGTCGAGAAATCGAAAATTTACATTACTCGCAATCGAAACCGGGCGTTTTATAGTTTGTCGTTGTAAATCTATTAACAAATCACAAAACAAGGGATTCAACTTGTTTATTTTACTTATATTGATTGATTGAATCAATGTCAACCCGAGATTTTTTTTTTTTTTTCAAAAGCATTTCTAAATTATTTCTTTTCTATATTATTTATTTATTTCATTTTATAATTTTTTTTTTTATTTTAATAAAATTAATAAATTCATTCTTTTTGTTTTCGCCATTTTCTTTTTTTAGATTCTTTTCTTAACATTAATATTCAACATTCACCGTCATATTGACAACAGCGTATCGAACAACTATAATTCGATCGTGGATAAGGATAAACGGATCCATTTATCTCCGTACCTATTTATCTCCGTAACAGAGGTTTGGTTTTTTTCTTTACTTCATTCAAAATTAAAGTAATGGGTTCGCTGGATTCGCTGTTATACAAGAAGTCTTTTTTTTTATGTTCCCAATCGATTCTAAATTTTGTTAGTCGATTTCTTGCTAATTTAATATGTTGATTCCGTTGTGCAATTTCATTTCTTTTCTTTTATTTCTTTTTTATTCCGATTGTATCCGCCCATTCGAATTATTCGGGTTGCTAACTCAACGGTAGAGTACTCGGCTTTTAAGTGCGGCTAGCATCTTTTACACATTTATATGAAACAAAGGATTCGTCCATACCATCGGGAGAGTTTGTAAGACCACGACTGATCCTGAAAGGAATGAATGGAAAAACCAGCATGTCGTATCAATGGAAAATTTTGAGAATACTTTATTCTGATTCAATGGCTTCAAAATAGGGTTTGAATTGTTGGCGCAGAACAAAAAATTGAATTCAAAGTTGGGTCGAGTGAATAAATGGATAGAGCCTTATGGTTCCAATTCTCGGGAAATAAAAAGGAACGAGCTTCTCTTCTGAATTGAATTTGAATAATTCCCCGATCTAATTAAACGTTAAAAAGATATTAGTTCCTAATGCGGGGAAGGGGTTTTCCGTGAGTCGATTAGCGATTTTTTTAATGAGTCCTAACTATGAGTTTGTCCCTATTATGGGTTGGAGATGAATGTGTAGAAGAAGCAGTATATTGATAAATATATTTTGTTTTCCAAAATCAAAAGAGCGGTTGGATTGCAAAAATAAAGGATTTCTAACCACCTATTTATACTATAACAAACATAAACCAATTCAAAAATGAGAAAATCGAGAATCCAGTAATGAGTTTACCCGTTTCCAAGGTATCCATTTTTTTTTACTACAATACTTTGTTTTGACTGTATCGCACTATGTATCATTTGATAACCCAATGTATCATTTGATAATCCAATAAATACCTTACCTTTTGTTGCAATCTAATTTCAAATGAAAGAATATCAAATCCATTTAGAACTAGATAGATCTCAGCAACACAACTTCCTATACCCACTTCTTTTTCGAGAGTATATTTATGCACTTGCTCATGATCACGGTTTAAATAGATCGACGATTCCGTTGGAAAATGGGGGTTATGACAATAAATCTAGTTCACTCAGTGTGAAACGTTTAATTAGTCGGACGTATCAACGGATCCATTTGAGTATTTATGCTAAGGATTCTAATCCAAATCAATTTATTGGACACAACAATAAATTTTATTCGCAAATCATATCGGAGGGATTTTCAGTCATTGTGGAAATTCCATTTTCCCTACGATTAGTAGCTTTCTTAGAAGGGAAAGAAAAAGAAATGGCGAAATCTCATAATTTCCAATCAATTCATTCAATATTTCCTTTTTTCGAGAACAATTTCTCACATTTACACTATGTCTTAGATGTACTAATACCCTACCCCATTCGCCCGGAAATCTTGGTTCGAACCTTTCGCTATTGGGTAAAAGATGCCTCTTCTTTACATTTATTGCGATTCTTTCTTCATGAGTATTTTAATTGGAATAGTCTTATTACTCCAAAGAAATCAAATTCCATTTTTTCAACAAGTAATCCAAGATTTTTCTTGTTCCTATATAATTCTCATGTATATGAATATGAATCCATCTTCTTTTTTCTCCGTAACCAATCTTCTCATTTACGATCAACATCTTCAGGACTCCTTTTTGAGCGAATTTCTTTTTATGGAAAAGTAGAAGATCTTGTCCAAGTCTTTGTTAATGATTTTCAGGACAACTTATGGTTGTTCAAGCACCCTATCATGCATTATGTTAGATATCAAGGAAAATCTGTTCTGGCTTCAAAAGATATGCCTCTTCTGATGAATAAATGGAAATATTACCTTGTCAATTTATGGCAATGGCATTTTCACGTGTGGTCTCAACCCGGAAGGATTCATATAAACCACTTATACAAAGATTATATCGACTTTCTGGGCTATCTTTCCAGGGGGCGACTAAATACTTTGGTGGTGCGGAGTCAAATGCTAGAAAATGCATTTCTAATCGATAATGCTATGAAGCAGTTCGAGACAACCGTTCCAATTATTCCTCTGATTGGATCATTGACTACGGCGCGTTTTTGT